TTATTTCATACAATAACATAGTTAATAACTCTATGTAAGTAAGAAAAGATTTATCACATTCAATTTTCCAGAATTGCAACTACAACTATTCATTGCAAAGAATTCTGTTCTTATAGGCAAATGCTCAATATCCAAGTAGGCTTAAAAATTTGATCATGATCAAGTGCTTTTTGGATTGTCTCATGTCTTTTGATTGGTGTTTATCCCCACCATATCTCGAGTTTCTTACGTAAAAAGTATTTACTTGTTACTAATAAAGTCTAGCCTCTGTTCTTCCTTAGATCCCTTCTTTCACTCCGATAGTATCATAGATCGGGATCGATGCAAAGGAAATGAATGCATTTCCACACTATAATAAATAAATAAGTTAAGTGGAATAGATAGAACATTGGATCATGCCACATCACTTATTCTATTCTACGGATCTTACGGAGCCTGTTCGTGGATAACATGATTCGGGTATGATCATAGAAAATATTCTCCTCAAGCGAACCGGCCTATCCTCTGCTACGTAGGGGACTTACGTTTTGGTTGGATGCGGAGACACGTTTGGTTGTGAATTCCAACGTGGCAAATAAAATCATATATCTGCATGGCTAAATCAATAGTTCAAGTCACACACTCCCATAATCCATCCTCTCTTCGGAAAATTCACTTCAACTATTCGTATCAAATAAGGAATACAATACTTCCGAGTTGAAGAGAAGTATCCAAAAAACATGTCTTATTTTTTCAATAATCCATATTTGTAGCAATGAAATACTATTGTCCTCCCCGATATATGATCAATTACAAATATCTATGATATGTCTTCTCTATAAAGGACCGGAAATACCTTGCTTACGTATCATTGGAAAGTGCATTAACATAAATACGGCAGTAAGGAGAGGCAATACAAAAGTGTGTAAACTATAAAAACGAGTTAAAGTGGATTGGCCCACACTAGCACTTCCACGTAATAACTCTACTAAAGGCGATCCTATTACAGGAATAGCTTCAGGTACGCCTGTCACGATTTTTACTGCCCAATAACCAATTTGGTCCCGAGGTAAGGAATAACCAGTTACACCAAAAGATGCAGTCAATACAGCCAAAACCACACCCGTAACCCAAGTTAATTCGCGAGGTTTTTTAAATCCACCTGTGAGATACACACGAAATACGTGCAGGATCATCATGAGAACCATCATACTTGCTGACCATCGATGAACTGATCGGATTAACCAACCAAAGTTGGCCTCAGTCATGATGTATTGAACAGAGGAAAAAGCCTCTGTAACGGTTGGACGATAGTAAAAAGTCATAGCAAAACCCGTAGCTACTTGTACTAGAAAACAAGTAAGTGTGATCCCCCCTAAACAATAAAATATGTTGACATGAGGAGGAACATATTTACTAGTTATATCATCTGCAATCGCCTGAATCTCAAGACGTTCCTCAAACCAATCATATACTTTATTGAGATAGGTAACCCAATGGAACTCCCCCTCTGAGAACCGTATATGAGAATTTCATCTCGTACGGCTCAAGCGGAAACACACAAATACTGATTTCAACGGATATATAATAGAAAGTTAAAAACTTCATTAACCACTTGATTTGCCTCGAAGATACGAAGTAACAAAAATCCGGAATCTCTTCTTTGTGATGATAATGCCAAAAAATATCAAGTTGGCTCATCTGTCTTTCTTTATGTTGATCGTTACAGGCCTCTTGAATCTTCTCTTCCCTATTTTTTATTTGTTATTTGATTTATTGTTTTTTTTTGTGCGTACTGCGGATTTACTCTTGTTTTACTATTGATAGGAATTCTCTTGTTGAGACCCTATGAATCAATTGAAACCTCAGATTCATACTAGAACCACGATGATTTAGCCTCAAGCTAAACTCAAAGGTTCTCTGAGTAAGAACCTTTGATGATCACTTATTGAATGAATGGATGTAATGACTCAACAAAATCTAGAGAAAGAGTTACCCTTCGGTCAAAATAAATCTGAAGGAATAAAATTCGTTTGATTTAGGAAATACCTATTTGAATTTTTTTTGAGTCCGGTTGCGAGGTCTGAATAAATAGTAGGTATGAATCATAGTTCAAATATTTCTTTTCTTGATCTATTCTATATATTCCGTGCTCCAAGATACTAGAATAAATATCCGACGAGGTAGAATCATCTTGATAGAGATAACAGGTCCATTCTATGTATTATCAATAGGATCAATTATAACAAGTCACACACTCATATTCCGGAAATACCGAAACAAATAAATTCCACGGTCGAACTACCAGAATAGAATGGTCTAGAAATCCAAGTCTAAAGTAATTTTTTCTTTGATTGAAAGACTAGGACTTCATAGTTCTTATAAACCTAACTCATTGAAATTCCATCCAGTAAAACGGAAGAATTATAAATTTCCAAAATAATAGATAGGAATATCGCAAATAGAGCCATTGCGACCCCCATAAGTGGTGTAGTCCCCCATCCCGGAGCTACTTTACCATATTCCGAATTCAATGGTTTCAATAAATCCCCTACAGTAGTTCGTCTTGGCCCAGATCTAGAACTATCCTCGACGGTTTGTGTAGCCATAAATCCTATTTAATGATTGGTTGAGATCTGTTGACTTTGTATACTATTCCGTTGTAGTTGTAAATAAACGATCTTATCGTAGATCCATTGTGATCTTGAAATTATCTAAAAATGGAAACAGCAACCCTAGTCGCCATCTCCATATCTGGTTTACTTGTAAGCTTTACTGGGTACGCCTTATATACCGCTTTTGGGCAACCCTCTCAACAACTAAGAGATCCATTCGAAGAACACGGGGACTAGTTGAAGTAATGAGCCTCCCAATATGGGAGGCTCATTACTTCAATTAAATTATTTCGAAAGGTTATTTCATTTTTTTAGTCGGAACCTTAGGTGGTTCTCGAAAAAAGATAGCGAAAAAAATTATCCCTAAAGTCGAGACTAAAAGGAATGTATAAACCAATGCTTCCATGGATTCGATCGTGGTTTACAATTATAGCTTCCACACCTATTCATTTGGGATCATTTACCATATCATATAAAGAAAGAAAAAAAGTCAAAGAAAAGATGGTGATTCAAGTCAAGATTTCTCTGATACCCAATGTCAAATAAAAAAAAAATAGAGGCGAAAGATACCACAACAATGTCGTATCAGACTACTTGTCTCCTTGTAGTTGGATCTCCAAGTTTTTGGAATGCTCCAAATTCCACTTGAGCATCCAAATCTGGATCAATACCAGCAAAAACATCTCTGAACAAGGTTCTAGCGCCATGCCAAATGTGTCCGAAAAAGAAGAGCAAAGCAAACGTAGCATGCCCAAAAGTGAACCAACCCCTTGGACTGCTACGAAAAACACCATCGGATTTCAAAGTAGCCCGATCTAATTCAAAAATTTCACCTAATTGGGCACGTCTAGCATATTTTTTCACAGTAGCAGGATCAGAATAACTTACTCCATTAAGTTCGCCACCATAGAACTCAACAGTAACACCTACTTGTTCAACACTATACTTTGATTCTGCCCTTCTAAAAGGAACATCAGCTCTCACAATTCCGTCTTCATCTACCAAAACTACCGGAAATGTTTCAAAAAAAGTAGGCATACGACGTACAAAAAGCTCGCGCCCTTCTTTATCTCTAAAGACGGGGTGTCCTAACCATCCAACAGCAATTCCATCCCCATTGTCCATTGAGCCTGCTCTGAATAATCCCCCCTTTGCCGGATTATTACCAATATAATCATAAAAAGCTAATTTTTCGGGAATTTTAGACCAAGCTTCCGATAAACTAAGATTTTCGGCTAGCCCGGCACTAACTCTTCGATATATTTCTTGCTGAAAGTATCCCTGATCCCACTGATAACGAGTAGGACCAAATAATTCGATTGGGGTAGTTGCTGAACCATACCACATAGTTCCAGCAACAACAAAAGCTGCAAAAAAAACAGCAGCGATACTACTGGAAAGTACAGTTTCAATATTGCCCATACGTAATCCTTTGTATAGACGTTGAGGCGGACGAACACTAAGATGGAATAGGCCTGCTAATATGCCCAATGTACCCGCTGCAATATGATGAGAGGCTATTCCTCCCGGAACAAAAGGATCAAAACCTTCCGCGCCCCACGCTGGATTTACAGATTGTACTTTTCCAGTTAGTCCATAAGGATCGGACACCCATATTCCAGGACCATACAAACCTGTTACATGAAATGCGCCAAAGCCAAAGCAAGCTACCCCTGAGAGAAATAAATGAATTCCAAAGATCTTGGGCAAATCCAAAGAAGGTTTTCCCGTACGTTCATCACAGAATATTTCTAGGTCCCAATATACCCAATGCCAGATAGCTGCCAAGAAGCACAAACCGGAAAACACTATGTGTGCCCCTGCCACACCTTCATAACTCCAAATACCCGGATTTGTTATAGTTCCTCCTGAAATACTCCAACCGCCCCACGAATTGGTTATTCCTAAACGAGTCATGAAGGGTATAACGAACATACCTTGTCTCCACATCGGATCAAGAACGGGATCAGAGGGATCAAAAACCGCTAATTCATATAAAGCCATCGAACCAGCCCAACCAGAAACTAGAGCTGTATGCATTATATGAACAGAAAGCAATCGACCGGGATCATTCAATACGACAGTATGAACACGATACCAAGGTAAACCCATGGAAATACCTCTTTATCAAAGAAAAATAGACACTATGCCACTTTATTTTATCGCATTGGAAAAGACTATATATACTAACCATGTACCTAACCTTTTCAGTAGATTCCGTATCAGAAAGGATTAATATTTATTCCATTCCATTGAAAATAACGTGAAAATAACGGAACAATTTTGTTCGTAAGAACAAAGAGAAGCAGATCTATTCTATACCCGATAAGTACCAATACGCAATGGGAGGATTGGTCCCATTTTTGGGGAACGAATGGATAGATACTTGTTTATCATTCGAACGATCGATTTCTTCGTTCAAATTTTTTCTTTATTCATTCTGTCTTACTCTATAAACTTTCCAATCTATGTATCAAATAGAATAAAGAGAAAAAAGGGATGAAGACAATAAACCATTGATTGTTACGTTTCCATATTAAAGTGAAGTATAGTACTAAATTTTTTTCTTTAATTTAATGCCCATTGGTGTTCCAAAAGTACCTTTTCGGAGTCCTGGAGAGGAAGATGCGGTTTGGGTTGACGTATAGTGCGACTTGTCAGACATATTGGGTCATATGGGATTTACCCGTTCTCTCCCCTGATCGAGATATCCTCTGTTTCGCCCAAGAGATATTGTATTGAGTGAGGCATCAATCAATCATTCGGAGCGTGAAGTGCAATTAGATCAATTTATTTTATATTGGGGATCAATATTATCAATTTAGAAGAATTTATGGTTTACTTGGACTGATAAAATAAAGTATCCAGGCTCCGTTCAGAAAATACCAAATCGATAACAAATTGTTAATATAATATATGTATGATTACCACTTGTATCATAAATGATTCTTATACCTACTATTACTTTATACCTACTATTACTATAGTAGTGATAGTAGTGATCCCAAATTGCCGACCAACGGAATAGTATGATGAATACATCAAATAGTTTTGGGAAAGCAAGACACGAAATTAACAAAAAAAAAGAAGTCATAACAAAAAAATGGTACTGAGACCATTTGTCCTATATGTGCAAATAGAATTCGGACAGATCTTTTCCCGGGGTAGACCATGAACCTAAAAGAATTGAAAGGGCCCATTCAGGAACAAGACAATGACATCGTGATTTTAATATCGATGAAACAATACATCAATGATAGGTTAGTTTAATAAGTTCAGTAATCTCTTTTTTTTTAGAGGGAAGGGAGCCTAAACTCATCTCGTTTTTTTTTAATAGAAGACCTTTCATTAAGAAAACCTGTTACATAAAAAAAAAAGAAATAAAACTGGAATCGACACATTGATTCTTTTTTTTCTTTTTCGCAATTTTTTTTGAACCGTATGTATCCAAAGGTGCACGTACGGTTCCTAAGGGATGCAATTTTGTCCTAATCAACCGACTTTATCGAGAAAGATTACTTTTTTTAGGCCAAGAGGTTGATAGCGAGATCTCGAATCAACTTGTTGGTCTCATGGTATATCTCAGTATAGAAGATGGTACTAGGGATCTTTATTTGTTTATAAACTCTCCCGGCGGATGGGTAATACCAGGAATAGCCATTTATGATACTATGCAATTTGTGTCACCTGATGTGCATACGATATGCATGGGATTAGCCGCGTCAATGGGATCTTTTATTCTGGTCGGAGGAGAAATTACCAAACGTCTAGCATTCCCTCACGCTTGGCGCCAATGAGTTTTTATTTGATTGAAAAAAAAAAGAAGACTATGCCTTCGCCACATTGATTATAAAAGAAAATTATAAGTAATAATAGCATGGCACTTTGGGTTCGATATGAACAAACCATTATTGTTTTTTCATAACATGAGATTTTGTATCGAGATAGTAGTATGAAATAAAGGTTATTTCCGATTTGATCTTATGTGTCGGGAGTACATTTCAGCGTCACAAACCATTTTTCTTCCACACCAGAAGTCTCTTTCTGATACTTATGCTATGAAAGAAAGAGTACGAAAATGAAAAAAAAAGATCATTTTTTACTTATTTGATCGTATCAAAAAGAAACTTTGGGATTGCTAAATCACAGACGAGATAAATATATAAAGTAACAGAACCATCATAGTATTCTTTTTTACTTCTATGAAAGGAAGGGTGGTAAATGGATCATTCAACGATCTGGATTAGATGGATTCTATTTCTTTCTTCGATAGAATAGAAGAGAAGAAAAAGTCAATTCCATTGCAGAGCCGTATGCAATGAACAAAAGATGCCTGTACGGTTATTCAATTCTATTTGATTTTTTTTTCTTGTTATTTTTTTATCCCCTACTTTAGTTTAGCCCAATCATGCGAGATAGAAGAACCGTTCATGATGTTATATCAATATCATCAGGGTTATGATTCACCAACCTGCTAGTTCTTTTTATGAGGCACAAGCAGGGGAATTTATCCTGGAAGCGGAAGAACTACTGAAACTTCGCGAAACCCTAACAAAGGTTTATGTACAAAGAACGGGCAACCCTTTATGGGTTGTATCCGAGGATATGGAAAGGGATGTTTTTATGTCAGCAACAGAAGCCCAAGCTCATGGCATTGTTGATCTTGTAGCGGTCGAAAATGAAAATACTGGGGATTTCGTATAAATCTATTTTATTTCAAACCATAATTCAAATTTTCTGTGATTTGATATTGAATAGAAATAATTCATGATGATCAATCATCAGGTTAAGATCGATCTAAACCAACCCATTTTATTCTATATATACATATATATACATACGACATGCCAACTATTAAACAACTTATTAGAAACACAAGACAGCCAATAAGAAATGTTACAAAATCTCCCGCTCTTAGAGGATGTCCTCAGCGTCGAGGAACATGTACTAGGGTGTATGTGCGACTCGTTCAGATCATAAGTTCGAACAAATGAGACAATTTTTTCAGTATCAATGACCGGTACCAATGAATAGGATAGATAGAGAAGATCTATCATATACCCATATTGTATATGGAATTTATGGTTTCCATTGGTGCAAATCCAATCATCTAGATTTTAAATAAGAAGCAATTCCCCATTGGTAGCAAATGGTTATCCATTAAGCGGAGGAAATGGTATCATAAGAAGCAAAAAGGTTATGCTCCTTTTCTTGAAAGAACGGACTAACAGGGTCAGCTACCTAGCCAACTTTCATAATTAAATGCCGTCACTGTATGGATAACTCTTTTTGTGAAAAGAGCTATTACTGTAGATAGGTAGAGCCAAAGAGTGTGAACTATACAAGTTAACAATAACATTTGATTAAATGAAAGAAGAGGCTCCGGTGTATAGAGAGGACCTCACCGTTTAAGAGGTAACCATAGAAACGATGGAACCCACTATTTTTTTTTATTTAGTATCGTTCTAATTTCTTATTTCCAGTGAAATAACTGGAAGGAATAGAATACAAAATCGTGGTTGGGAAGGTCATAGTAGCAAAAGCCATTGGAATTGATATTTTATATATCGGAATAATCCGTTTTGTTATTAATCGACCGGGGAAGGGGAAAAGGATGACTGAAAGAAGAGAAATCAATTAGTTATTCATTAAGCTTTAATCTGATTCAATGACCAGAGTTAAACGAGGATATACAGCTCGGAGACGTCGAACAAAAATTCGTTTATTTGCATCAACCTTTAGAGGGGCTCATTCAAGACTTACTCGAACGATTACTCAACAGAAAATGAGAGCTTTGGTTTCCTCTCATCGAGATAGAGGCAGACAAAAGAGGGATTTTCGTCGTTTGTGGATCACTCGGATAAACGCAGTAACTCGTGAGAATAAGGTATTCTATAGTTATAGTATATTAATACACAATCTGTACAAGAAGCAATTGCTTCTTAATCGTAAAATACTTGCGCAAATAGCTATATCAAATAAGAATTGTCTTTACATGATTTCCAATAAAATTATCAAATAAAGGAGATTCAAAAGTAATATACAGGAATGATTGAAAGGGAATTCCCCGGAGAATGAACTCCGGGAAGATATAGAATAAAAATAAATTAAGATAAGTAGTAGAAATGAACGAACATGTTTCAATAAAAAAAAATATTTCTTCTTCTCCCCCATTTTTGTTTCTTATATTATAACACAAGAATCAAATCAGGATTCTAGGCCTTTTCGAACAAAACATCAATCTGAGCTTGAGTTCCAATTGGATTTTTGAGTCAATTGAGGAGTATGCCTATTTATTTCTGGTTCTAGGACCAGTAGTTCTTGGGATCGACTCAGCTCTCTCAAATTGTTTCTCATTATTAAGAAAAGGTAACAAAGATAAAATACGAGCTTGTTTTATAGCAATAGTAATTAATCGTTGTTGTTTCAAGGTCAATCTATTCACTCGTCTAGATAATATTTTTCCTTGTTCACTAATAAATCGACTAATTAAACTCATGTTTCTATAATCGATTCGATCCCCCGATCCAATTGGGGGCAAACGCCTACGAAAAGATCGCTTGTATTTACGAAAAGGTTGCTTGGATTTATCCATGGTTTATTCCTTATCTCTAAAGTTCTATTTATTTATTCATTTCGGATCCAACCGAAATAGGCTTTGATTCATATATTATTTCATTCATATACTATATATCTATACACATGAAAGAATATCTACATAAAATCGGGTTTGATTTGTATATATTATGTATATTATATATGTTAAGTTCTTACTCTTCCTGTCCTGTTCTTTGGAAAGATCGAACACATGATGTTCCCTTCGATCTATTTCTTGATTTCCCCATGAATCGTATGCTTATGACAATAGCGACAAAATTTTTGCAATTCTAATTGACTGGGTGTATTGTGGCGATTCTTTTGAGTAATATATCTAGAAATGCCCCGCGATTCCTTATTGACACTATTTCGGACACAACTGGTACATTCCAAAATAACTCTGACTCTGACATCTTTACCCTTGGCCATGAACCTCCTTTAGATTTTGTATTGACTTAACTTAAGTCTTATATTTTCGATCCGAACCGAAGAAGAAGAAAAAAATCAATAGAAGTTACTAGTTAGAAATTCCATTTCTAAGCATTTCGTTGTAATTCTTCTTATTATCTTATCTAATTAATTTATTATCTAATTAATAGAATATGTATTAATATAGTATATATTAAGTTAAGTAATACAAAATAGAATAATAATTAAGTAATACAATTTCTTTCTAACTATCAATTATTTCTATCCTAAATCCCAATATTTCATTTAAGTATCTTCTTTCTATGCTATGATTTCGTAGAGCCCGCCCTAGACTGGATACACATTTTAATTTTATTTCTGTTTTCCCAAATTCGATCTTGGATCTACCGGATTTTTTATGAGGTTCAATACACTTTTTCCTTCTCTTTCCTTACTATTCTAAAGAATTGAAAGGGAGAGGCGAGGTTTTAGTTACGTCATGTGGAATTATATTTCTTCATTTCTTCACATATCAATAACTAGAATTAAAAAAAGGGGAATGACAGGGCATCTGGGAATAAACGATTAATTTCTATCAATAGACCCGCTAAAGACCCAAACCATAGAGTAGTTAACACAGGTGCCACGGAGAGATATGTTTTTAGATCTCGCATTGAAAATCCTCCTTCTTTATTGTAATACATATATTGTCAGATGCTGTAGTTCAAGATCATTTTTATTTATTTTTACGCGGATTTCCTAACAAAAATGGATATGTACAATGAACCAATAGATGAGATTTTCCTGTCACTAAAAAAGAAAAAGATGACCCCTTCTTCCTGAGCATTACGGATAAATATTCATTCTTTTTTATATGTTAGGTTGGGTTTCAGATGTATATAATTCTTTTATTATATGAAACCAAAAACAAGAAATGACAAGAAAGTTCTATATAGATAGAGGATAAAATAAAGATGTGGAAAACAAGACAGGTATTTTGTACAATGACACTGTACAACAATTTTAAAAAGGGATGTAGCGCAGCTTGGTAGCGCGTTTGTTTTGGGTACAAAATGTCACGGGTTCAAATCCTGTCATCCCTACCTATTACTTCTCCTATGGGCAGTAACGAGAGATTAATTGAGATCGACTAAAATGGGGCATAATCTTTCATTTTTGGATACTATATTTATGCGAGATGTGTTAGAAGTTAAGTGGAAAAAAAAAAAATTCTTTGAAAGCGCTCTTAGTTCAGTTCGGTAGAACGCGGGTCTCCAAAACCCGATGTCGTAGGTTCAAATCCTACAGAGCGTGATTCCGTCTATCTTATGTATGTCGAATCACAATAAAATAACTTAACAAAACAAAGTTGAATTGCAACTGGAATTTGACCTCCTACAGGGAGGAGGTCAATCAAAAAAAGAAATGTTACTCAATCAAAGGTCCAACTGATCACCACGTCTGTATTGTAAATATGCAGTCACAAATAATCCTGCCAAAGTAATAGGAATTAGACCTAAGACGATTCCAAATAGAAAAACTTCAATCATTTCGGTTTGTTTGAGGGGATAAAAAGGGGGTAAGATCTATCCCTAAATATTAATCTGAATTATCCGTGAATCTCAATGACCAAGAAAAAAATTGGCAATTGGTGCGGGAAAGAACCATAGAATATCTGGAATTCCCGAGAAATATTTTTCTGAATTATTTATTCAATTCATTTTCAAATAAGTCGTATCTTGTTCAAAACAATAAATAGAGCTGGGGTTATAGTTAAAGCAGCCAGTAGAAAACCAAAATAACTAGTTATAGTAAGCATGAAAGGGCTTTATTAGATATGTTTTTTTTTTTCTACATATGTTGATAAAACACTTACCTAAGTTTCCATTTTTCCCAGATACGAGGGTAATAAAAACCAATTAAGAGAATTAGTTTAGTTCCAATGGAAAATTCATGATTCATTGGTCATTATAGATAATACTAAAAAAAAGATAGAGTGACATAACATAGGTAGAAAAAAATTGATTCATCAGATGTGACATCGACCGATCCTGTGATTCCGAATCAACAGATTCATTGTGCAATTTTTGAGTTGAGTAAATTTGAGTTGAGTAAAGTATAAGAACTGTGTCGTGTAACTTCATTCGAAGATGAAATTCTATTTAAATGAATTTTGGAATAAAAGAATTGGATTTTAAAATAGCTTCAATTCCATTTTTTTGGAGCGAACGACCTGATACTACCTTATTACTTATTTTAACTCATTGCATTCAGTATAGTAATAAATAGGTTAGTTAATTACCCATAATATATCGAATAAGAAGAAAAAAAAGGTGTTCCACCATCCATCGAAAGGATCTATCGAGAAACAAAAACTTTGACTTTATTTAATTATTTAATTGAAATTTGCAATTTATTTTATTTTTATTATAGTTGTTAATTATTTTTTTTTGTTTAAGTTATAAGTATTTATTATATTATACCAACCAATTACTTGAAATGAAAGGATTCAAATAAAACTTTTAACCAAAAAGGGTTAGATTTCGCATATAATTGAATTGTGTCAATACAATAATATCTTTCATGAATTATTAGAACCCATTGATCATTGACTTACATTTTCCCAAGATCCTTACTTTCTATTATGAAGCCAATAAGGGAAACCTTATAATAAATTAGAGGGTTTTCCATTGATCTATTGAATAGCATAACATAAGGTATCCATAGATAAGGAACAAAAAAAGAAAAAAGGAATTGTGTAGCATTTCGGTACCGATCAAGGCTGCGTTGCTGTGCCAAAGGAAGGATAGCTATACTGATTCGGTATACTCGAAATACACCTTTGGTACAAAATTGACGATCTCACAAAGATGCAATATCAGTAGTTTTCTATTTACTGAT